GGCATTTTCTTTTGACCCAATTTTTTTTTTTTCCTTATCGGTCAGGAAAGACAAGAAAATTTCAGGGTAGCAAACATTCTCTAGAATTTCTCTTAGATTCGAACCCATAGCTGATGATAGAACTAGAATAGATATTTTCTGTTTCCTACTTACACGAGCCCATATCCTTGCTTTTCTATCAATCTCTAATTCTAACCTCCCCCCCCAATCTGATATTATGGTACCAGTATAGACCGAAATTCCGTTATGATCCAATTCTGATCGATAATAGATACCGGGGCTTTGCAATATTTGATTGATCACAATTCTGTATATTCCATTTACTATAGAAGTTCCGAGGGAGTTCATTAAAGGAATGTTTCCAATAAAAATTGTTTGTTCTTGCATATCCTTACTGGTTTTCCAAATTAATCCTGCGGATACATATAATTCAGAAGAATATGTGAGTGATTCATATACAGCATCCCTTTCTTTTATCAACGGTTCCACCAATTGATATGTTTCCACAAATAATTGAAATTCAATTTCTTGATCTGTATCTTCAATTTTTGGAAACTTATAAAGTTCTTCTGTTAAGCCCCGATACATGAACCCACAAAATCCCTCAAATTGTATCTGATTCAACCCAGGTATTGTAGACATTTCCCCATTTGCATCCCCGAGCATTTTGAATTTCCCATTTATCAAAAAAATCCCATTCTTTTCTCATTCTTCATCGAATCATATGAATCGATCTAATAATGATGGAATTGAATTTCTATTCTGTTTACTGAATCACATGAAATTTTATCTAACTCCATATACCATATAATATATATGGAATGTATGAAATATGAAATGCGTATGAACGGAAGAAGAAAAATTAGACTCAAATTTGAATTTCTATTTTATAACAAACAGATACAGAAAAGAATTGATAAATGCCATTTAGCCTTATGGAGTTTTGTATAGAATAAAAAAAAAAAAAGAATAATTCAATTTCTACCATTATTATGATATTACATATTCCAATCCGATTGAATACCAGAAAAATGAATTCCTGATTTGATCTGTTCGTTGAGATAAAGACAAAATAATCATAAAATATATATAGGGAGAGAGTTGATTTTTCTAGCACTTAATTTTTTCTTTTCATAGATTCCATTGTTCAAAAAATGATTCGCAGAGAAGAGAGATGTTTTTACCCACTTTTTAGTTTTTTTATTTTTTAGTAGAATATTTAGAATATGATTGAAGTGCGTACGAAAAGAGGGCTTGTATTTATTAAACATGTGCAGATATAGCATTTCTATTTATATATGTCTTTCCTCTTTTCTTTTTATTCCATTATAGCGCTCTAGTGGAGACAACACATGGCGTGCTCTATCAAAAATTCTATTTTTTCTTTAATTTAAAAATTGAAATCTATTCAATGCAAAATTGAAACACGATAATTTCTTGCTGATTCCCTATGGACATCATATCTAGATAGATAAAATACCTCATTAGATAACTATAGCTGTGTAACAACTTATGTTCTGGGGTTTACATAGACTCATAATTGCTGTTATATTATAATTATAATATAATAATATAATTGAAATTAAGAATTAAGAAAGTTTTTTTTATTGAAAAAAAAAAAAAAATAAATACTGATTAGTTATGTATCCATTTTTTTTTTCTTATACCATTAGAAAAAGACAAGTGAAGAAGAGAAGAATCGTCCATAAATTTGCAGTCAATAGTTAATAGTTAATGGTTCCAATTTATTTGTCCTGAATTATGACTTTTGTAACTGAGAATCAAAATTTTCTTTTTCAATAGAAAAGAAAAAAGAAAGGGAAAGTTTTTAGATATTGTGTGTCTTGAGATACTATAACCAATTGAAGGTATGGATCCAATGTAAAAATAAAAAGGGGATACTCTCATTTTTTTGTTTGTAGCCTTTTGGCGACATGGCCGAGCGGTAAGGCGGGGGACTGCAAATCCCTTATTCCCCAGTTCAAATCCGGGTGTCGCCTGATCAACAAAAAACTCGAAATCCTATATTCTGTTTTGCTGATATAACTCGACAAATTTTCTCCAGCAAAAACAAGTGTAAGAAAAGGACTCTTGATACTTTCTTGATTATAAACTTCCGGAGGTTTTGTTTTCTAAAGTGTTGTAAATCCTTACGTCTAGGATTCAAGTAAAAACTAGAGTAGTGGAAGGGAATCAGTAAATCTTGATATGGTACCCCTCCCCTACTAATGGAGGGGCTACTAGCGGAGTCTTGAATTAGATTGGATAACGGGAGTATCTAATTAACTAATGAATGGTTGTAGAAGGGTTGGAAGATACTTTGTATACAGACTGATGAAAGTCTCTGAGTGTTCAGGCATCCAATTAATATTAGATTGGATGGATAATTGGCTTTTACTTAATAAGGGACACAAAAAGAAAGAATAAGTCTTATTATTGCTACATGTGAGTAACATTCTTTTGATACTTCCAAAAGGGTTACTGCGTATTTTGCTTGTGCTTTTGTGCTTAATGGTTCTCGATTTTACTAGAAATCATATAAGAACTTGTTATAAGCGGATTTATTGAAGTGTTTCATCAACGGTGGTGTGTCAGAATTCCCTTTTCTTTTTGACTCTGCGCCGGTAATTCCACTATTATTAGTGAACAATAATGGAAAAATTCCTTCATATTTGTTTCATATTCATAGAGATAGGGGACATAATACACATGGATATAGTAAGTCTTGCTTGGGCTGCTTTAATGGTAGTCTTTACATTTTCCCTTTCACTCGTAGTATGGGGAAGAAGTGGACTCTAGGGGTATTCCTAATTGGGTTGAGGAATCAAACCGTATCAATTGCTTTCTAGATCGTTTTGCAAAGCCTTTTTTTTTTTTACTATTTTATTAGTCTTCATTTCGAAATTCTTGGATTCTAGTGGAGTAATGTATTCTATGAATAATATAGATGAATAATACCCTTTCAATCAAAATCAAACAAACATTTCAATAATTCCCATGTTCGTATTTCGAAAGTAAAAGGGATCCGCAATTTATTAAATTATAAAAAAAAAAGAATTCTTCCTAAATTATCTATTTTGATGAACCAGCTCTTACCAGAGTTATATATGGACAATGAGAGACAAGGAACCCCCCCCCCCCTTTTTTTTCTGTATTTGCTTGTTTTTATTTCCTTCCCTCTTTACTGTTCAAAGAGAAAAAAAAGTACTTCTTTTATTTAATTAAGATCTTGCCTTAGTGTAGTCACATATTGCACACTTACCCCCTGTTTTATTTATTATTTTAGGAATTTCATTTATGCCATGCTTTATTGACTCATTTCATATCATGGATCAAAGAAAAGAAGTTAAATTAAAATAAAAATCGGTAGGGTATACCCCTTTTTCGAAACGAAATACGAAGAAAAGTTACCATAGAACTCTTTGGATCATCTGTCAACTGCTCAATGAATTACTTCTTTGGAATGTTAAAAAAAAAAAAGATTACTTGGTTTTCTTTTTTTTTTTATTAAATTATTAAATTAATATATGCCTATTCCATTCCATTTTTCCTTCATTTATGATTATTTTCAATATGAATCTCGGTATCCATCAAAAGAATCAAATCCATGAAATGAAAGAATTAGAAAATTGTAAGACTTGCCTTTCAATTATTTCAGATTGATTGAAATCAACACAAATAAAATAGATCAAGCGAAGAAATAAAATTGAGATACTATGTACATTACATATATTTAATTGATATCGACATGTATGAAGATACATATTGTAGATTCATCTATATTAAGCTTGTATCTTTATACATTACAATAATAGATATAGATAGTATGGTAGAAAGATTCATATTTTTTTTCTACCATACTATCGATTTTTATAGGATACTGCTGATTCTAGTCCATTCATTTTATTTAAGACGTGAAATTGGAATCCTTTTTTTCTTAAATCCTTGATAAAAAATAAAAAGTCAAGTTTCATTCAAATTAATCACTTTGACTGACAGTTTTTACGTATATTATAAGTAAAAAAGCGGTAGGAACTAGAATGAACAGCGCTGTAGCAATAAATGCGAGAATATTTACTTCCATAATTTCATTGTTTTTTTTTTACTTCGCAATAACTCGGGATTTAATCCCATAGAGATGAAAAATTTGTCGCTTGTAAATTCAATGCGATGACTTACATTTCAATGACATCGAATCGGATCAATATCATGAATAACAATATCTAAGCTATCAAATCGATTCACCGTCGAGAATTGAATAGTATAACATAGGAAGATCTTTTATCCACACCGAATACAAAATTGGATTCCTGGTCCAATCAAAAGAATTCCTTTCCTTTATTTATATATATTCTTTTCCACTCTTTCTTTTCGATAATCTACCGCCTTCCTTGTACAATCATCTGATAATGTATCATCTGACTGCTTTTCCACTTTCACCGTTTACAAATAGTTTACAAATAAACCCCAACAAAAAATAGAAAGGAAAAAAGAAATAAAAAAAGGATATCGTTGGGAATGAAATTCTGTCATTTGTATCCCCTTTCACAGAAAATGGAGGGATCAATTGATGTATTTTTTTTATTGTATCCGTCGGGACTGACGGGGCTCGAACCCGCAGCTTCCGCCTTGACAGGGCGGTGCTCTGACCAATTGAACTACAATCCCAGGGAAATAAAGAAAAGTGTACAGCATAGATATTCTTATGATTTCATTCAAGCCATTTTCTATTTAGATTTTAGATTCGAATCGCCGTGTTGTAACAAAAAAAGGCGCGAGTGATATATTGATATCCATACGGGTATGCACTTTAGTGAGAGCGACGCGGATTACTAGTTACTAGTAATCCTTTCGTTATTGCCAAATAAATCGATCGATAATCAATTTTAAAATGAAAAAAAGAGTCTTTTTTGTTTACTTTACTCTTTCTTTTCATTAAACTTTATACTTAATGATCCTGATATGAATCTAGATCGTTATCAAGGTCAGAATTTATGGGAACAAATAAATAGAACAAATAAAAAACAAATAACGGTAGGGATGGATATATCAGAAAATTGGACTTTTTTTATTCTTCCCTAATTTTTTTTGTTTGGCTTTTCTGGAAAACAAAATACAAAAAATGGGCATTTTATGTTATGGCGGATCAGCGAATTATTGGGCCGAGCTGGATTTGAACCAGCGTAGACATATTGCCAACGAATTTACAGTCCGTCCCCATTAACCGCTCGGGCATCGACCCAGGAAGAATCAATTCTAGGTTTATTGATAATCCATGATCAACTTCCTTTCGTAGTACCCTACCCCCAGGGGAAGTCGAATCCCCGCTGCCTCCTTGAAAGAGAGATGTCCTAAACCGCTAGACGATGGGGGCATATTTGCCTGCCCGCGATCATACTATGCTCATAGTATGAGCAGTTTTTTGAAATTGTCAATATAATGGAATGCTATGACTAGATCCGAAAGCTTTTTCCATCTTTTATGATTTTCCATTTTTGATTCATGATTTATACTCAGTAAATCATTCATTTTAATCGCCACTCTATTCTATATCTCTATTCTATATAGAAATGAATTAGATAAATTCAATCTATTATATAAATCGATATTATAAAAAGAAACTAGATTATATTAATAATACAAAGTATAAGATCTTTTCGGGAAGTGATTGGTCTGACATAAACATAAAAAAGGGAGTTAAACTTCATTTCTTCCACTTTCATTCATTGATTCACTCATTATTAAGACGAGACAGGCGTATTTCTATCTCACACTAAGCCAGTAAATTAACAAAAAGTGAATCTGGAATTTTGGGAAGAGGGAGCAAGAAATTATCGAAAATTATGTGTGTTTTTTTTTTCAAAAAATTGGGTTCGGTGGACAAAGCAAATCTCTTCATCACATGTTTCGATAAAATAGATTGGATCTATGTCGAATTGTTAAGGTACATGTATTAATCAAATCAAATAAATGAATTTCGTTCTGTTCTGAATAAGCCAATTATGCTCGGCCTTGAAACAATTCATTGCATTGATATTTATCAAATCCAATATCAATAAACCCATTTTACCCTCTACACGTTAAGTAAATTAGAATTCTCATTCCTGAATGAGCTACTAGCCACTATGAGTCTACTGCATATACTTATATATATATATATAAATAGATCTTATCCGTCTACTGATTCATTCAGTAATTGAATCGAATGGCCCTTTTAACTCAGTGGTAGAGTAACGCCATGGTAAGGCGTAAGTCATCGGTTCAAATCCGATAAGGGGCTTTTGGCTTTTTTTTTTCATAAAACTCCAGTGAAATAGTAGTATTCATATTTAAACGAAGAATAGGGATGTTGTTTTTATTGGTAATAAAAAACCAACTGTATATGTATAATAATTTAATTAGAAACTGTATAATTTTACTCTAATAAGTTATTATTCTAATGAGTTAGAGTAGAGTAATTCTAAAAGAAAGTTGAACATTTGTTTATTATAATGAATAATGATAAGTCGTCTCTTGAAGCGACAAATATATATTTTTATTTTGCATTATATTATTCCAATCAAATCCATTGTAAAGAATTGTAAAGATTAGAAATCAACAAAAGAAAAAGTAAGTGGATCTAACCCATTGAATCGTGACTATATCCACTATTCTGATATTAAAATTCGATAGAGATGAAATTGGAACAGTAGATTTCTTTTTATTTCATATTTATTTGGACTCCACAAGAATCTGTCGATATTTCCGATTCAATCTTCTTGTTCCTAGGAATAAATTAATATTCTATTCCTTTATAGAGAAAGAGAAACGTTTATTTCAAGTTACAACCTAAGAGCCTTTTTCAACATCTTATCTTTCTTTGATTCCAGAACACAACAAGATCCATTTCTATCTATTCTATTTCTATCTATATAGAATAGATAGAATTTATTAGATAGAAACCTAAATCAAATCATGTCTTCACATATCAAATATTTCCATATCGATACATATGACACTTTTGTTCTGACAATGTGATGGAGAGTGAGTGCGAAAAAGAAACTTTTATTTTAAGTCTCCTTTTTATTTTAAGTCTCCTTTTTATTTTAAGTCTCCTATTATACAATATTAAATTAAATATAAATATTATTTAATTTAATATTGTATTAGATTGAAAAATAGGAACTTCTCTCTTTTTCTGATATAGAAAAGTAAATAGAAAAATATTCGAAGTGGATTTCTCGACCCGTGAAATGAAATGAAAAAATAGACTCTGGAGTTTTTTTGTTTTATATTCATCTGAAGGAAATATGAGAAAGAAAACAATAAATAAAAGAAATAAAAAATATATATATATCAGACTATAGTAATTTAATACACATAGAAATTAGAAGAATACATAAAAATATTGATTTTTATCAATCTCACGAACAAGATCCAAGAATAAGATTAGTTGATGGAGGGAGAGGGGTAGATCTGGGGATCAACCAGTAGCGAGAGAAGGGATCGCTTCTTCCTTGA